TGTAAATTTCAATGTGGCAGAAAGGGGCATATATCTGCACGGCCTAATCAATAGTTCAAGTCACACACTCCCATAATCCATTTTACTTTCGGAGAATTCCCTTCAACTAGTTGTGTTATGTTAAATAACACAATACAATATTGTAGTATTGTGGGGTTGAAGGAAAGAGAATGTCCAAAAACATGTCTTATTAATTTTAATAAAACACAGTTATAGCAATGAAATACTATTGTTCCTTCCCCAAGTGATAAATGATTGATTACAAAGATCTATGATCTATCTTCTCTATAAGGGACCAGAAATGCCCTGTTTACGTATCATTAGGAAGTGCATTAACATAAATACAGCAGTAAGAAGAGGCAATACAAAAGTGTGTAAACTATAAAAACGAGTCAAAGTGGATTGTCCCACACTAGCGCTTCCGCGTAATAACTCCACCAAAGGCGATCCTATTATAGGAATAGCTTCAGGGACGCCTGTTACAATTTTGACCGCCCAATAACCAACTTGGTCCCAAGGTAAGGAATACCCAGTTACACCAAAAGACGCGGTCAATACAGCCAGAACTACACCTGTAACCCAAGTCAATTCTCGAGGTTTTTTAAACCCACCGGTGAGATACACGCGAAATACGTGCAGTATCATCATTAGAACCATCATGCTTGCCGACCACCGATGAACTGATCGGATTAACCAACCGAAATTTGCTTCAGTCATTATGTATTGAACAGAAGCAAACGCATCAGTAACAGTTGGACGATAATAAAAAGTCATAGCAAACCCCGTAGCTACTTGTACTAAAAAACAAGTAAGGGTAATCCCACCTAGACAATAAAATATGTTGACATGGGGAGGAACATATTTACTAGTTATATCATCTGCAATCGCCTGAATCTCGAGACGTTCTTCGAACCAATCATAGACTTTATTGAGATAGGTAACCCGGGGTACTCCCCCTCTGAGAACCATATATGAGAATTTGATCTCGTACAGCTCAAGCAGAAACACACAAATACGGCTCCCAACGTATATGTAATAGAAATATCTTACTCTTCCTCTCGGAAGTGAAGATACGAAGCATTAAAAATACGAAAGTTCTTCTTTTTGGTGATAATGCCAAAATATCAAGTCGGCTCTTCCTTTTTATGTTTATTATTACTACAGGCCTCTTGAATCTTCTCTTTCCCTATTTTTCTTTGATTTGTCAGTTGTGTGTAATTCGGCTTTGACTATTGTTTTTTTCAGTGATAGGAATTTCTCTTGTTAAGACCCTATAAATTAATTGAAACCCCAGATTCATACTAGAACCACGATGATTCAATAAAAACCCCAAAATTCTCTGAGTAAGAACTATCGGATCATCACTTATTCAAATAATGACTAAAAATACGAAAGAATTTACCTTTGAGTCAACATAAACCGAAAGAAAAATCGTTCAATTTACTAAGTATTTCGAATTGGTTGAACATTTTTTTTGTTAGAATCCGGTCACAAGGTCTTAATATAATATTAAGATTAAGTATGAATCATAGTTCAATTCTGGATCTATTTCATAATATTCCGTGCTCCAGATACTAGGATGAGTATCCGACGAGGTAGAACCATCTTTATCAAGATCAGATGACAGATTCATTCTCTGTATTAGCAATAGGATCCATTATAACAAGTCACACACTCATATTCCGGAAATACAGAAAGAAATTACGCGATCGAACTACCAACGGGGTTATAAATAAGAAACCTGAAAATTCACTTTATATTGAAAAACTCTAACTTAGTAGTTCTTGTGAATTTAATTCATGGAAATTCCATCCAGTAAAACAGAAGAATTATAAATCTCCAAAATAATCGATAGGAATACTGCAAATAAAGACATTGTGACACCCATCAAAGGAGTAGTTCCCCATCCAGGAGCTACTTTACCATATTCTGAATTCAATGGTTTCAATAAAGCCCCTACCGTAGTTTGTCTTGGACGCGATTTAGAACTACTCTCAACGATTTGTGTAGCCATAAATCTGATTGTATTTATTGAGATCTGTTGACTTTGTATACCATTCCCTTGTAAATAAAGGATCTTATCAGAGATCCATTGCGGTCTTGAATTCATATAATAATGGAAACAGCAACCCTAGTCGCCATCTTTATATCTGGTTTACTTGTAAGTTTTACCGGGTACGCCTTATATACCGCTTTTGGGCAACCCTCTCAACAACTAAGAGATCCGTTCGAGGAACACGGGGACTAGTTGAAGTAATGAGCCTCCCAATATTGAATGCATATTGGGAGGCTCATTACTTCAACGGAGATAATGAAAAATCATTTCTTAGTTGGAACTTTAGGCGGTTCTCGAAAAAAGATAGCGAAAAAAATTATCCCTAGGGTCGAGACTAATAGAAATGTATAAACCAATGCTTCCATAGATTCAATTGTGGTTTACAATTATAGCTTCCATACCTGTTTATTGTGGATTATTTCCCTGATAAATAAAGAGTCAACGAAAGGGTAGGTAATAATTAAATCAAGATTTCGCCGATCCCAAATGTCAAATCACAAAAAGAGAGACAAAAAATACGAAAGCAATTTTGTATCAGACTGCCTGTCTTCGTGTAGTTGGATCTCCTAGTTTTTGGAATGCTCCAAATTCTACTTGAGAATCTAAATCTGGATCAATACCAGCAAAAACATCTCTGAATAAGGTTCTCGACCCATGCCAAATATGTCCGAAGAAGAAAAGCAGGGCAAAGGAAGCATGTCCAAAAGTAAACCAACCCCTTGGACTACTACGAAAAACACCATCCGATTTCAAAGTAGCACGATCTAATTCAAAAATTTCACCCAATTGAGCACGTCTAGCATATTTTTTCACAGTAGCAGGATCACTATAACTGACTCCATTGAGTTCGCCACCATAGAACTCAACCGTTACGCCTACTTGTTCGACGCTATATTTAGATTCTGCTCTTCTAAAAGGAACATCGGCTCTAACAATCCCATCTCCGTCTATCAAAACGACTGGAAATGTTTCAAAAAAAGTAGGCATACGGCGTACAAAGAGCTCACGTCCTTCTTTATCTCTAAATATTGGATGTCCTAACCATCCAACAGCTATTCCATCCCCATTGTCCATTGAACCTGCCCTGAATAACCCTCCCTTTGCCGGATTATTGCCGATGTAATCATAAAAGGCTAATTTCTCGGGAATTTTCGACCAAGCTTCTGATAAACTTTGATTTTCGGCCAGCCCAGCACTAACTCTTCGATATATTTCTTGCTGAAAGTATCCCTGATCCCATTGATAACGAGTAGGACCAAATAATTCGATCGGAGTCGTTGCTGAACCATACCACATAGTTCCGGCAACTACAAAAGCTGCAAAAAAGACAGCAGCGATACTGCTAGAAAGTACGGTTTCAATATTACCCATACGTAATCCTTTGTATAGACGTTGGGGCGGGCGGACACTAAGATGGAATAAGCCCGCTAATATGCCCAATGTCCCTGCTGCAATATGATGAGAAGCTATTCCCCCTGGAACAAAAGGATCAAAACCTTCTACGCCCCATGCGGGATTTACTGACTGGACTTTTCCGGTTAATCCATACGGATCAGACACCCATATTCCAGGACCGTACAAGCCTGTTACATGAAATGCGCCAAAACCAAAACAAGCCACCCCGGAAAGAAATAAATGAATTCCAAAAATCTTAGGCAAATCTAATGAAGGTTTTCCTGTACGTTCATCACAAAAAATTTCTAGATCCCAATAGACCCAATGCCAAATAGCTGCCAAAAAGCACAAGCCAGAAAACACAATATGTGACCCGGCCACACCTTCATAACTCCAAATACCAGGATCCGTTACCGTCCCCCCTGTAATACTCCAGCCGCCCCAGGAATTGGTTATTCCTAAACGAGTCATGAAGGGTATAACGAACATACCCTGTCTCCACATTGGATCAAGAACGGGATCAGAGGGATCAAAAACAGCTAATTCATATAGAGCCATGGAACCGGCCCAACCAGCAACCAGAGCCGTATGCATTATATGGACAGAAATCAACCGACCCGGATCATTCAATACAACGGTATGAACACGATACCAAGGCAAACCCATGGAAATACCCCTTTATCAACTAAAAATAGACACTATGTAACTTTATTGCATTGGAAACTATCAAGGTACCCCTGCTCTGCTCAGTGGATTATCTCGGAGCAAGGGTTAATATTTGTTTTTTCTAGTCTATTGGTACTAAGGGAACAATTTTGTTTGTAGGAACAAAGAGAAGCAGATCTATTCTATACCCGATAAGTACCAATACGCAATGGGGGTTGATACCCTTTTCTCTGAGCAAATGCCGCCATATTTGTTCATCGTTGGAAAGCTCTAGTCGTAATAATTTGACTTTAGCCATTCTATCGTCTGTTATGAACTTTTCTAATTTATTCTCGACATAATATATGATAAAGAATATCAACCTTTCTAATTATCATACATGTTGATATTATGAAAAGAATAGCCCGATTATTACGTTTCCATATCAAAGTGAAATATAGTACTTAATCTTTTTTTTTTTTAGTTAATGCCTATTGGTGTTCCAAAAGTACCCTTTCGACTTCCGGGAGATGAAGATGCAACTTGGGTTGACGTATAGTGCGACTTGTCAGATATATTGGGTCATATGGGCTTTCCCCGTTCTCTTCCCCGATCGAGATATCCTCCCCTTCGCCCAAGAAGGATTCATTGAATTATCCAAAATTTGGAGCGCGAAGTCCAACTCGATCTATTTGTGGGGGATTCAGATTAATAATATCAATTCTAAAAATTTATGGTTGGCTTGGTTGAACCACTAAAATGACATGAAGTATCCAGGCTCCGTTTAAACAAATCCCAATTGGTAATATATCGAGAATTATTGCTTGTATGAAAAAGAATTCCTATAAAAAATCGAATAAATATAGGACTGATCTGAAACTTAATCACTCCAATAGAATAGATGACGTCAATATGTCGAATATCCCATTTTGGGGCAAAGACATTAACTGAATGAAAAAAAAACGACATCTTAGCAAAACAAAAAGAAGCGGTATTAGACGCATTTGACCTATATGTGCAAATAAAAATCGAGCAGATTTTTACCCGGAGTAGAGCATAAACCTAAAAGAATTAAAGAGGCCCCTTCAAGAACAAGAAAATGACATCGTAGTTTGCATTTGATCTCGATGAAACAATAAATCAAAGAGCGGTTAGTTCGAAAAGTTTCCCTCTTATTATATTATACTCTACCTATACTAATACTATTTATTTTTTTTTTATTTGTATATTTTTTAAAAATGATTCCTTTGTTTTATTTTGTATCTAGGTATGGAGTCTTCTATATTATCTTTTTTTTATTTATTTATTATTTGAATTCTATTTATTCGAATTCTATACTAACTAAATATATAAATATAAAATTTCTTATTTACGAAAAACTCATATTTATCGAAAAATAGAAGACAGCCCCCCATTAGAAAGAACTGCGATCCAAAAACAAGAGGGCTGTAATCGACACATTGATTTTTTTCTTTTTCACATTTGTTTGAACCGTATGCATCAAAAGGTGCATGTACGGCTTCTAAGGGATAAAATTTTATCCTAATCAACCGACTTTATCGATCAAGATTACTTTTTTTAACCCAAGAGATTACGACCGAAATCTCGAATTACCTTATTGGTCTTATGGTATATCTCAGTATCGAGGATCAGACCCAGGATTTTTATTTGTTTATAAATTGTCCTGGCGGATGGGTATTACCCGGAATAGCTATTTTTGATGCTATGCAACTTGTGCTACCAGATATATATACAATATGCATGGGAATAGCCGCTTCAATGGGATCTTTTATCCTGGTCGGAGGAGAAATTACCAAACGTTTTGCATTCCCTCACGCTTGGCTTTGGCGCCAATGAGTTTTTTATTTGAGAAAAAAAGACTATGCCTTCATCACAAGAAATATCAATATGGATTCTTAGGAGTGTTAAGTAAAAATCGCATGGCACTTTGAATTCGATATGCAAAATTTTTTTAGTTAAAAAAAACATTAGATTATGTATCGAGAGAGAAGTATGAGATAAAGGGTATTCCGATTTTTTATCCGGAGTACGTTTCAGCGTCACAAACTTTTTTATTTTAATACCAAAAGACTCTTAATCCTAACCTAACAACATTTGTCTTTGAAAGAATACGAAAAAAATTCCGTATTTCGGATCAAAAAGAAACTTTGGGATTGCTGAATTACAGACCAAATAAATATATAAAGCAACGGAGCCATCGTAGTATTTTGAACTCACGAAAAGAAGGATGGTAATTGGATTATTTACTGATCTGGATCTGATCAGTTCTATTTTTATTCGATGGAAGAGAAAAGTAAAGTCCATTGTCAAGCCGTATGCAATGTGCATCTTTTGCACGTACGGTTGTTCAAGTTTATGGGTATTCCCTATCTTTTGTCTTCGCTTCATCCTGCGAGATAGAGGAGCCCTCCTTTTGTTATATCATCAGGGTAATGATCCATCAACCTGCTAGTTCTTTTCATGAGGGATCAACGGGAGAATGTATGATGGAAGCGGAAGAACTATTGACTTTGCGAGAAACCCTCACAAAGGTTTATGCACAAAGAACAGGCCAACCTTTTGGGGTTCTAACCGAAGACCTGGAAAGGGATGTTTTTATGTCAGCAAGAGAAGCCCAAGCTCACGGAATTATTGATCTTATAGCGAAGGAAGGGGTAGAAATAATAAAGACGGAAAAATGGAAAGAGTCGAAGTAATCAAATTAGCAAATTGATATTTTATCTTTTGACTTTACTTGGTAATATTCGATATAACTAGAAAAAATTAATAATCATCAGGTTAGGATTGATCTAAACCAGTCCCTTATGTAAAGAATGTAAAGAATTCAGCATGCCAACTATTAAACAGCTTATTAGAAACACAAGACAGCCAATCAGAAACGTCACGAAATCTCCCGCTCTTCGGGGATGTCCTCAGCGCCGAGGAACATGTACTAGGGTGTATGTGCGACTCGTTCATAGTATGAGCTGGGTTAGAAACTCAATTTCCAGTATCAATGGGCGTTACCATTGAATAGGATAAAATGGAAGAACTCTGGTCACTATCGAAAAAAAGATCTACCACACCCGTCTATTGCATATGAAATTTATGGTTTCCTTGGTGTAACTCCAAGCAGCTCAATTTAAGACGAGAAGCAAGTTCCCATTGGTAGCAAATGCTATACATTAAGCGGGAAAGTACTATTTTTCATAAAAAAAAACATTATGCTCCCATTTTTTCAAAACGGACTAATAGGGTCAGCTATCCAGCTAACCTTCCAAATTAAATACCGTTACTGTATAGGCGGATCTCGTTGTGAAAGACCTATTACTGGATAATTCATGGGTAGAGCCAAAGATTTTGAATTGTACAAGTTACCAATAACGTTGACTAAACGAAATAGAAGGGCTCCGGTGTATAGAGAGGACCTCACTGTTTAAGAAGTAACCATAGAAACGAAGGAACCCACTATTTCTTTATTCATCTAGATTGACTATGTTTTTCTTTTTGATACCTAGTATCAATCCAATTTCTTATTTCATTTAGAGTTTGGTCGAAATGCCTCGAAAAAAAATTGTGGTCGGGAAGGTTATAGTAGCAAAAGCCATGGGAATTTTTTTTATACATTGGAAAAGCCGTTTTGGTATTACCAGCGAGGGAAGAAGAAATAACTCAAAGAGAAAGAAAATCAATTAGTTATTTAGCAAAGTTTCATTTATTCAATGACCAGAGTTAGACGAGGATATATAGCTCGGAGACGCAGAAAAAAAATGCGTTTATTTGTATCAAGCTTTCGAGGGGCTCATTCAAAACCGATTCGTATTGTTGCTCAACAGAAAATAAGAGCTTTGTTTTCGGCTCATCGAGATAGAGATAAGAAAAAGAGAGATTTTCGTCGGTTGTGGATTACTCGGATAAACGCAGCAATTCGCGAAACAGAAAAGGGCATATACTATAGTTATAGTAAATTTATACACGATCTGTACAAGAGACAGTTGATTCTTAATCGTAAAATACTTGCGCAAATAGCTATTTTAAATAGGAATTCTATTTATAGTATTTCCAATGAGATCCTAAAAAAAGAAGATTGGAAAGACGCACCCGAAATGCTTTAAACAAAGTTCCCCGGAGAAGGAACTCCGGGAAGGGAAAATAGAATAGAAACTAGTCCGATAAAATAAAAGAAAAAATACAATAAAGCAGTCAAAATGAGCAAAGGCATTTAATAAAAAAAAGATTTCTTCTTCCGAGACAACAAAAAACTCCGGATTATCGGATTTTTTAGAGCAAAACATCAATTGAATAAAATAAAAAGTAAACCTATTGTTTTTTTGTTCGAAAACCCGTAGTTCTAACGGCTGACTTGGCTCTTTCAAATTGTTTCTCATTATTAAGAAAGGGTAACAAAGATAGAATACGAGCTTGTTTTATAGCAATAGTAATTAATCGTTGTTGTTTCAGAGTCAATCTATTCACGCGCCTAGATAATATTTTTCCCTGTTCACTAATAAAGCGACTAATTAAACTCATGTTTCTATAATCAATTCGGTCCCCCGATTGGAGCGGGGGCAAGCGCCTACGAAAAGGCCGCTTAGGTTTAAGGAAAGATCGCTTGGATTTATCCATGGTTTGTTTCGTTTATTTATTCCTTATAATATAAAAAATCTTCTACCGAAAATCCTATTTCGGTCGGATCTAAAAAAAATGAATTAGAAATAGGATTTGGTTTTTTTAGTCTTTTTCTTTAATTTGAATTTGTTTCTTTTATATATTTCTTTTTTTATTTATCGGCGCTTATCGCTTATATTATTATACATTTATATTCGATAATAGCTTCGAATCCGGAATTTTTTTTTTATATATTCCATATTTTCATTTTCAAATATCTTTTTGTTTATAATTAAATTATATATATTCGAATTTTAATTTATTGCCTTTTATTTATTGCATTGGATAGAATAATATGTCTGTTTATTTTATTTTCTTATCATTTTTTTATACAAATATATATATATAATATATGTCCTTTTGTACTCTTGCTTCAAAAGAAAAATACGCCGGCGTTTGGTTCGATCTATTTCTTTATCTCTCCATGAATTGTATGCTTGTAACAATAGGGGCAGAATTTTCTCAATTCCAACCGACTGGGCGTGTTGCGTCGATTCTTTTGAGTAATATAGCGGGAAATACCCCTTGATTCCTTATTAACATTCTTTCGGACACAACTAGTACATTCCAAAATAACGCTTACTCGGGCATCTTTACCTTTGGCCATGAACCCAACCCCCCTTTTGGGGTGAATTTTTTATTTAAGCAACTCTTTTATTTTCGACCCGAAGCGAAGAGAAAAAAAAGAAATTGCTAACTTGAAATACACTTCAAAGGATTTCGTTGCTGTAAATAGAGGAATAGGAAATAAAAAAATATTAACTATTAATAGTAAAAAGTATTCGGTATAATAAAGAATACGTAATCCAACAATTTCGAACTATAATATTTGTAATCACAGTACAGTATTTCATTTAAGTCTTGTGTATGAGACTTTTGCCCCCAACCCACATTTTCATTTTGGTTCGCCCTCTTATTTACTTATTTTTACTTATTAATTTTCATTGAATTTGAAATTAGAGCTTGAGCGCATGCTGGGGTCGAATCCTTTTTTCTTTCTCCCTTTGGCCTTATATTCGAAAAGGGAGAAAGGGCAGGGGATTAGTCACGGATTGTGGGTCCTATCTCTAATCTTCGTTACCCCCTTACCATGTCAATAACTAGAATGAAAAAAAAGGGAATGTTAAAGCGTCCGGGAAAAAACGATTGATTTCTATTAATAGACCTGCTAAAGATCCGAACCATAAAGTACTTAGCACGGGTGCCACGGAGAGATATGTTTTTAGATTTCGCATG